AACTTCTGCTACAAAGAAACTGGTAATACCAATACCGTTCGTAACTTCATCAATTACTTGTTTATCAAAAAAATGAGTTAGTCCGGTTAATCCTCTTATAGCCCTATTTAAGATTTTTGAATAAAAAATGTCTATGTAACCACGATTATATGACCAATCATATATTACATTTATTATTTTGTCCCAGAGACTTCTCCTAGGACCCATTTTAACAAAAAAATTGATTAAGTTAAAATTATGAAAATATGAATAAGCAGGCCCATATAAAAGAGACGCTATAAAAATTCCGAAATAAGCTATACTGACTGAAAAAATTGCATTTATTACAAATTCATACCAATCAAAATAATGGTTAGAATTTGAATGTAACAAGTTTATTGACGGAGTTAACCATTTTGATAATATATCAAAATGATCACTTATTCCTTGACCAAAAGGAATTCCTATGGATCCAACGAAAAAAGTAAATAAGACCAATACAATAAGTGGAAATAACATAGTATTGTCCGATTCATAAGGATATGCGGCAATTTTTTTAGTGGCAAAATTATTAATAGTAATAAGAGGTCGCATCCTATTTATTACTAGATTACCATCAATTGGATATGTTTTTTTCGAAAAAAAGGAATCCCTTTGATTATTATTCATTGGCGATAAAAAAAATTGATTTTTTCTCACTTTAGGTCCTTTTTTGCCCCATATGGATATTGAATAGAACGCATTATTTTTTTTGCCACTGTGGTTTTGAAAATTAACGTTCAAATGCCCTTCAAAAGTAAGTAAATACATCCGAAACATATAAAATGCAGTTAATCCTGCTGTGAAACAAGCTATTATTGCGAAAATCGGTGAATATAACCAACTATCATTAAGAATTTCGTCTTTGGACCAAAAACAAGCAAGGGGTGGAATACCACAAAGAGAAAGTGTACCCAATAAAAATGAAGTTTTTGTAATTGGCACATATTTTGTTAAACCGCCCATAAGAGCCATGTTCTGACTTTTATCTGGAGAATATCCAACAACGGTTTCCATTGAATGAATAATGGATCCAGATCCTAAAAATAACAATGCTTTCGAATAGGCATGACTGATCAAATGAAATAAAGCAGCTCGATAAGATCCCATGCCTAAAGCTAACATAATATAACCCAATTGAGACATTGTAGAATAGGCTAAACTTCTTTTAATGTCTCTTTGAGCAAGAGCCAAAGTAGCTCCTAATAGTATTGTTATTATACCCACCAAAGAAATTATATTCATTATATAAGGTATGACTGTAAAAAGAGGAAAAAGTCGAGCTACAAGAAAAATCCCCGCTGCTACCATAGTAGCAGCATGTATAAGAGCTGAAATAGGAGTAGGACCTTCCATGGCATCTGGTAACCATACATGAAGGGGGAATTGCGCGGATTTAGCAACCACACCAACAAATAATAGGGAAGCACACAAAGTAAGAAATAAAGAATTGGTCCCATCATTATCAATCAAATTATTGGCTATTTCGAACAAATCCCGAAATTCAAAACTACCCGTTATCCAATAAAGACCTAAGATTCCTAAAAATAAACCAAAATCCCCTACACGATTCGTTACAAAGGCTTTTTGACAAGCACTTGCCACAAGGGGTCGTGTGAACCAAAACCCTATTAATAGATACGAACACATTCCAACTAATTCCCAACAAATATAAATTTGTATCAAATTGGAACTAGTAACTAATCCCAGCATGGAAGCATTAGAAAAACTCATATAAGCAAAAAATCTCAAATAGCCTTGATCATGAGACATATAATTGTCACTATAAATAAGAACCATTATTCCAACAGTAGTAATTAATATTAACATAATGGAAGTAAGCGGATCTATCAAATGGCCGAAATCTAAGGAAAAATCATTATTGATGGTCCAAGACCATACATATTGATAGATAGGACTGCCATTTATTTGTTGAATAGACAGATCGGCTGAAAAAATCATAACGATACTTAGTAATAAAACACTAGGAAAAGCCCATATACGACGAATATTTTTTGTTGCCGCCGGAACAAGGAGAAGCCCCAACCCTATTGCTATAGGAACTGGAAGGGGAACGAAAGGTATGATCCACGCATATTGATATGTATGTTCCATAATAAAATTATGCTTTTTTTATTAATTGTTTTGTTTAATTGTTTCCGATTCACCAGCTCTTATATATTTTGAAAGGAGCAAAAAAAAATCAAGATATGAAAAGACTCCTATTTTGAAATTGGAAATATTCAAATAAAAAAAAAAAGAAGTTAAAATCAAATGATAAGATTAAGTCAATGTTTAAAAGTTATTACTTATATTACTTAGATATAATTATTACCTAAGATATTTATGAAGATACAGAATATGTATTCTATTTTCAACCATTTATTATTTATTATTACAATAATTTAGTTTAAATCCATAGAACAGGTAAAATACAAAAAAAAGTACTTGATTTTGATATGTATTCTATCATCCACCAATAACTCAACCTGATAAAAAAAGCCCTCGTTATTTTAGTTAATTTATTTGGAATCAGTATTCGGAATCATTAATTGAATTAGTTCTGAACTAGTTCGTTGTGAAACTGAGTGAGTTGCTTATATTCCTTCCAATAAAACAACTTATGTTTGCGGTAACCTCTATGATATCCGTCAATTTGTTACTCGTCACTTCAGTTCTTTGCGAACTGCAATAAAAAAATGTCTTTTTTGTTTTCATTTCGGAATGGGAATGGATTGAGAACAGAACTATCTAGTTGCAACTCTTCAATTCCAAAAGAAACCACACGAAAAGCCATTACATTCTTAAAGCTAACACCGCCCCACACCACAAGATAATTATTATTACTACAGATAATTATTATTGAACGTTCAAATAGCAATAGGAATTTGAATGATATTTTTAAAAGTGTCCTCAAGATATTGCATTGAATTGCCTCCTTCAATCTCGACGATTGAAGATGGATGGGCTATTATGATTTAGAGCAAGCCGCTATGGTGAAATCGGTAGACACGCTGCTCTTAGGAAGCAGTGCTAGAGCATCTCGGTTCGAGTCCGAGTGGCGGCATCTTATAAATTATAAAATAAAATCAAAAAATAAGAGTAAAATAAATACTCGAAAAACTCCTATAATGTATAGGTATAGAATTAAATTATGGATTTCCATTCCAATGTTGGAGGACATCTTTTTTTAGGATTTTTATGATATTTTTTACTTTAGAACATATATTAACTCACATTTCTTTATCGATTGTTTCCGTTGTAATTACGATTTTTTTTATGAACTTATTAGTCCACGAAATCGTAGAACTATATGATTCGTCGGAAAAAGGAATGGTAGCTACTTTTGTTTGTATAACAGGATTATTAGTTATTCGTTGGATTTATTCAGGACATTTACCCTTAAGTGATTTATATGAATCATTAATGTTCCTGTCATGGAGTTTCTCCATTATTCATATGGTTCCCCATTTTAGGAACCATATGAATTATTTAAATGCAATAACTGCACCAAGTGCTGTTTTTACCCAAGGATTTGCTACTTCAGGTCTTTTAACTAAAATGAATCAATCCGCAATATTAGTACCGGCTCTACAATCACAGTGGTTAATGATGCACGTAAGTATGATGGTATTGAGCTATGCAGCTCTTCTGTGTGGATCATTATTATCAATAGCTCTTCTAGTCATTACATTTCGAAAAAATATAGATATATTTGGTAAATATAAAAACAATAATTTACTGGTTGGGCGATTTCCCTTTGACGAAATCCAATACGCGAATAAAATAAGCAATGTTTTACAAAACAATTGTTTTATTTCGTTTCGAAATTATCACAGGTATCAATTAATTCAGCAATTGGATTGTTGGAGTTCTCGTATTATTAGTCTCGGGTTTCTATTTTTAACCATAGGTATTCTTTCGGGAGCGGTATGGGCTAATGAAGCGTGGGGATCATATTGGAATTGGGACCCAAAAGAAACTTGGGCATTTATTACTTGGACAATATTCGCAATTTATTTACATACTAGAACAAATGAAGATTTGCAAGGCTCGAATTCTGCAATTGTGGCTTCTATGGGATTTTTTTTAATTTGGATATGCTATTTTGGAGTAAACCTATTAGGAATCGGGCTACATAGTTATGGTTCATTCACATTAACATCTAATTGAGGAAAATACCTTACGAATACAATACACAAGAATAGCATATGAAAGTTTTATGAGTTTTTGAGAACCATTTGAATCACTACTTTATTCAAATGGTTCTCAAAAGCTACAAAAGTATCTGATTACAATTAATTTAATTCTTTTTTTTTTTACTTTAAAGATAAAGAAGTAATAAAGAAGACTTATTTAGTTTTCATTGTACATTGTACAACTGAACCAAAAAAAAATTATTTTTTTTGTATCTTTTTTCTTTTTATATGTCTTATTGATGAAAACTATCTATAAAAGTAATTAGCTAGAATAGCTTCTACCTTGTCAATTGATAGTGAGAAAACGAAATCCGGATAAATACCAATACCTATTACGGGTAGAAAGATACAGATTGAAACAAATAGTTCTCGTGGTCCAGAATCAAAAAAATGAGAATTTGGAGAATAAAATTGCTTGTATCCATAGAACATCTGACGTAACATAGATACTGAATAAATAGGAGTTAATATCATTCCAATTGCCGCTACAAAAATGATTAGTATTTTTGGCATTAAAAGATATTTTTGGCTCGTTATTAGTCCAAAAAAAACCACCAATTCTGCAACAAAACCACTCATTCCAGGCAATGCAAGTGAAGCCATCGAGAAACTACTGAACATTGTAAATATTTTTGGCATTGGGATAGCTATTCCTCCCATTTCGTCGAGATAAACAAGACGTATTCTATCGTAACTAGTTCCTGCCAAGAAAAAAAGTGCAGCACCAATAAATCCATGAGAGATCATTTGTAAAATGGCCCCATTGAGTCCTGTATCAGTTATCGAACCAATTCCTATAATTATGAAACCCATATGAGATACGGAGGAATAGGCAATTCTCTTTTTTAGATTGCGCTGACCGAGAGATGTTGAAGCTGCATAGATTATTTGAATTGTGCCTATTATCATCAACCAGGGAGAAAATATAGAATGAGCGTGGGGTAATAATTCCATATTGATCCGAACCAATCCATATGCTCCCATTTTTAATAAGATTCCGGCTAAAAGCATACATGTACTGTAATGTGCTTCTCCATGGGTATCTGGTAACCATGTATGTAGAGGTATAATCGGCAATTTGACAGCATAAGCAATAAGAAACCCAAAATAGAATATTATTTCCAATGCCACAGGATATGATTGATTGGCTGATGTTTCAAAATTTAATGTTGGTTCATTGGAACCATATAAACCCATACCCAGAACTCCCATTAAGAGAAAAATAGAACCCCCTGCAGTGTACAAAATAAATTTTGTAGCTGAGTACAAACGGTTCTTCCCTCCCCACATGGATAGAAGTAGGTAGACAGGAATTAATTCTAATTCCCACATGATAAAAAAAAGTAAAAGATCCCGAGAAGAAAATGGTCCTATTTGACCGCTGTACATTGCTAACATGAGAAAATGGAACAATCTAGAATCTCGAGTAACCGGCCAGGCCGCTAAAGTAGCTAAGGTAGTGATGAATCCCGTGAGTAAAATGGGTCCAATGGAAAGTCCATCGATTCCTAATCTCCAGTGAAAATAAAAAAAATGGATCCATTTATAATCCTGTTCTAATTGGATTAATGGATCGTCCAATTGGAAATGATAACAGAATACATAGGCCGTTAGAAGTAATTCTAATAGACATATACAAATAGTATACCATCTAATAACCTTATTTCCTCTATGAGGGAAAAAGAAAATGAAAGTACCTGCGAATATCGGCAAAACAACAATTATTGTTAACCAAGGAAAATCATTCGTGGTAAAGACAAGATACACTTTGACCAGAAAAACCCGTGCTCGAAAGAAAATAATTTATCGAGTACGGGTTTTTGTCGGTAAAGAAAAAAATGGATTCAAGTGGAATTTTCTGGAACGTATCAATAAGCTAGACCCATACTACGAGTTGTTTCATGCCATAAATAAACCCGGACACTCAGGAAATCCGTTGGACAAGCGGATTCACACCTTTTACAACCTACACAGTCTTCTGTTCTTGGAGCAGAAGCAATTTGTTTAGCTTTACATCCGTCCCAAGGTATCATTTCTAATACATCAGTGGGGCAGGCGCGTACACATTGGGTACACCCTATACATGTATCATAAATCTTTACTGAATGTGACATTGGATCTATAAATTTTTTTAACCTCATAAATTTTCGATCTAGTAAAAGTAGTAAATGAATTATATATTCTATACACCAGACGAATCAATGATTTAGATTTACCAGAATCAATCTAGTTCTGGATCTGCTCATGAAAGAGTACCAAGATACTTTGATTTATCACGTCGTTTTAGCAAACAGCGCCGTAGGCTTATGTTGCACATATCAATTTCAATTGGCGAATAGTCTATATTTTTATTTATACCATTATTTATTCAACAAATTAGATTGATTGATACGCGTTGATTTTCTGTTACGATGAATTGATGAAACAATAGCTAATCCAATAGCTGCTTCAGCAGCTGCAATTGCTATAACAAAAATTGAGAAAACGTCTCCTTTTAATTGGCGATTATCAAATAAATCAGAAAATGTTACGAAATTAATATTAACTGCATTCAGTATAAGTTCAAGACACATAAGCGCTCGAACCATATTTCGACTTGTAATCAATCCATAAATACCGATGGATAATAAAAAGGCACTCAAACCAAGTACATGTTCGAGCATCATTGACCAACTCCTCATCAATCTCGATTCATTTCAATATGAACAATAAATAGAATTTAAAGAAAAGAACAAGTCCCTATTACCTATTATATTATTCTAATTTATTTTTTATTTTAGAATTATTTAGTACTGACGAGCCATAGCAATTGCACCTATCAAGGCAACTAAAAGAATTATCGAAATAAGTTCAAATGGAAGAAAAAAATCTGTTGATAAATGAATCCCAATTTGTTGACCATTATTAATCAAGTCCTGCTCTATAATCTGGTTTGATCTTGTAGTCCAAATAATCCCGTACCATGACGTATCTGGGATAGTAGTAATTAGTGAAACAAAAATACTTGTACAAACCAGTGAAGTGACTCCGTCTCCAACGGCCCAAAGATGGAAATCTTTGTAATATTCTGAACCATTCATGAACATCACAGCAAATACAATTAATACATTTATTGCTCCCACATAAATAAGGAGCTGTGCAGCAGCTACAAAGGGGGAGTTCGATGGAATATGGAATAAGGATGTACAAACAAGAACAAATCCCAATGAAAAAGCAGAAAAAATTGGATTGGTAAGTAATACCACTCCTAGACTCCCCACTATAAGACCCAATCCCAAAAAAACTAAAAGAAAATCGTGTATTGGTCCAGGTAAATCCATTCTATGTAAAATAAGAGATAATTTTTAAGTCGAAATTTTTCATAAACCTATTGACCAAACCAGGAAAAAAGAAGTTACCCTATTGATACGTTCCTAATTGAATTAAATCTAATGGGGTGTGGGTTGATATAGATACACTTATTAGTTAAATAATTGAATACATTTCTCTATCCGAAAGTTTCGTTCGAAATTAATATTAATCGATTTTTTTTATTAACTGTTTATATAATATATATACTATATAAAAAAATATATATATGTAGAGTATATATGAATCCATTTTCAATCCAAAGCAATTCATTATTCTCAGCACTCCATAGTTGTTAAAATTTTAGTTTTAGTTATTGACCAAGCAAGATGAAAGAAGCTGCGCTACTTTAGATCAAAACTAAATCTTAGTATTAGTAATCGGTAATTGTTCTTGAATCAAGTGGTTTACCCACGGCTTTTTTGGTTTGAGTCGAATTCATAATTGTTCTAATTGTGTAATCGTCGATTACTGACATTGGCAACCGACCCAAAGCAATTTGATTATAATTCAACTCGTGACGATCATAAGTAGAAAGTTCGTATTCTTCAGTCATTGATAAACAATTCGTTGGACAATACTCAACGCAGTTACCACAAAATATACAGATTCCGAAATCAATACTGTAATTAAGCAATCGTTTCTTTCGAATAGAAGTTTCCAATTTCCAATCAACAACGGGTAGATCTATAGGACATACCCGAACACAGACTTCACAAGCAATGCATTTATCAAATTCAAAATGGATTCGACCACGGAAACGTTCCGATGTGATCAATTTTTCATAAGGATATTGAATAGTTACAGGTAAACGATTTGCATGGGATAAGGTAATAATAAAACTTTGACCGATATACCTTGCAGCCCGTACTGTTTGTTGGCCATAATTCATGAACCCAGTTACCATGGGGAACATATCTTGAATATCTATGAATAATTTTATGTTTCTTTCTCTTGTTTGAGAGAAGTTATGAATCTAGAATAGGCTGTGCCTTTACAGTGAAAAGAGTTGGGAAGAGATTGTCAATAATAGATTACCTAAAGAAATAGGTAAAAGAAATTTCCATCCAAGATTTAATAGTTGGTCCATTCTCATTCTAGGTAAAGTCCATCTTGTTGTGATAGGAATGAACAGGAACAAATAAGCTTTAGCTAATGTAATAAAGATACCAAGGGTCGTTCTAAAGACTCCACCCACTTCATTTATTCCGAAAAGCTCAGGACTTAATATGTACGGAATAGAGAGATTCCAGCCGCCCAAGTAAAGAACTGTTACAAATAATGAAGAAACTAGTAGATTTAGATAGGAAGCAACATAAAATAAACCAAATTTTATACCTGAATATTCGGTTTGATAACCTGCTACTAATTCTTCCTCTGCTTCTGGTAAATCAAAAGGTAATCTCTCGCATTCTGCTAGGGAAGAAATTAAAAAAACAGTAAAACCTATAGGTTGGCGCCACAGATTCCAACCCCAAAAACCATATTTTGACTGCGCCTCAACTATATCAACTGTACTTGAACTGTTAGATAATCATAGTCGGTGATAACATCACTATTCCCATCGCTATTGCAAAACCGTACATGAGACTTAAGCTTCATACGGCTCCTCGACGGCCACAAATAAATCTAAGGACTGGTTCAATATTATCTCGATATACTTTACTTATTTTGTAGAGTAGATAGAGTAAAGATACATCGGAGAGTCCAAAATTAGACCAATGCAATTCTGTCTGCTATAATAAAACAAATGCTTCTGAATTGATCTCATTCTTTATAATTGCAATTTTTTGTTCAGTAATAACTTAATACTTCAATAAAATACTCGTTGTATCACGTTGTTTCAATAGAAATTTCTACTTATTTTTTTTAGACAAAGAATTAGACATTCTATTTATTATATTAGTTCATGAATCATGATAAGAATTCTATCTGTATTAATCTGGACAAAAAAAATAAATATAAATAAAGGATTACTTCGTTCCTGATAGTAATTTGTTTAATCAGTGGGTAGGAGCATACTCTGGATCGGGATCGTGGGAAAGTACTGCTTGATCATTTCTACTAACTTAAAGCCCCATTAGGATTCCTTTTATGCATAAATATCCCTTTGGATAATTTACTTACATTATCTCCATTACTAATCCTTTGTGTACCTTGGTATTCCTAACCGTCCACTCGTTTTTATTCGATCTCCGGTATGGTAATACATACAATAATAAAAACTCCATACAGTTTCTCTTTTGTACCCGCTTCAAACTATGATGACTAATCAACCAATCTTGCTTGGGGTAACCCGTTTATACTGTTTATATTTATGTCCGCTTAACTCTTGTACCTAGGTAATGAGACTCAATTTTTTTACTGCCAATTTCTAAGCTGTTTTCTTTCACTCATATAACTATCTGGTTTAGCTCATCGCCCCGAATGTTGAATAAAAAAATGAGGATATCTATTCAATACATTCCACTTTCTTTTTTCCTAGAACGAAAATGCAAATAAATTAGGTCAAATAAAAAAGTCCATGTTCCAACGAATCACACGTAGAGATATTGATAACACACATGGAGTTAATGGTATTTCATAACTAATCGATTGAGCAGCAGCTCGTAGACCACCTAAAAAGGAATATTTATTATTCGATCCATATCCTGACATAAGAAGTCCAATAGGAGCAATACTTGAAATGGCAATCCATAAGAAAACCCCTATATTTAGGTCGGCTAAAACAAGGTGATAGCCAAAAGGAATTACTGAAAAACTTAGTAAAATGGATATGACCGCTATAGACGGTCCGATACTGAATAAACTAATATCGCCTCTAGATGGGATAAGATCTTCTTTGAAAAGTAATTTTGTACCATCTGCTAGAGCTTGAAGAATTCCCAAAGGACCCGCGTATTCAGGTCCAATACGTTGTTGTATCCCTGCAGATATTTGTCTTTCTAACCACACAATTACTAGTACCCCTATTATGATTCCCAATACAGGAGTAAGAATAGGAACAAGTAACCAGACGAGCCCATAAACCTCTTTTAAGGATTCCGATCTGGAAAAAGAATTGATAGCTTGTACTCTTGTCGTATCAATTATCATTTCAACGATCAACTTCTCCCATAATAATATCGATACTACCTAGTATTGTCATAATATCAGCCAATTTCATTCTTTTAACTAGCTGAGGAAGAATTTGCAAATTGATAAAACCGGGCGGACGAATTTTCCATCTCCAGGGAAAAACACCCCGATCTCCTATCAGAAAAATTCCCAATTCCCCCTTCGGGGCTTCCACTCTTACATAAAGTTCTTGTTTAGATAATTCAAAAGTAGGCGCAGGTTTTTTACTAATGAATCGATAATCAAATTCATTCCATTCGGAATCCTTTGTTCTATCAAAGCGCCGTACCTCTAAATTCTCATAGGGCCCCCCTGGAATTCCTTCCAGAGCTTGTTGAATAATTTTTATGGATTCCGCCATTTCACTGATTCGGACTAAATAACGAGCTAACGAATCTCCTTCTTTTTGCCATTGTACTTCCCAATCAAATTCGTCGTAACACTCATAATGATCGACTTTACGAAGATCCCATTTAATTCCGGACGCTCGTAGCATTGGTCCTGATAAGCCCCAATTTATTGCCTCTCCTCCACCAATAATGCCCACTCCTTCAACTCGTTCCAAAAAAATGGGATTACGCGTAATAAGCTTTTGATATTCAGTAATCCCTGTTAAAAAATAATCACAGAAATCAAAACATTTATCTATCCAGCCATAAGGTAAATCAGCAGCTACCCCTCCGATACGGAAATAATTATGCATCATTCGCATACCTGTCGAAGATTCGAACAGGTCATATATCAATTCCCTCTCTCGGAAAATATAGAAGAAAGGAGTCTGCGCGCCGATATCTGCCATAAAAGGGCCGAGCCATAACAAATGAGAAGCTATACGACTCAGTTCTAGCATAATTACTCTAATATAGCTCGCTCTTTTCGGTACTTGAATATTTCCCAACTGTTCTGGTCCATTTACCGTTATTGCCTCTGTAAACATAGTAGCTAAATAATCCCAGCGTGTTACATAAGGAAGATATTGTATAATTGTTCGATTTTCAGCAATTTTTTCCATCCCTCTGTGTAAATAACCCAATATGGGTTCACAGTCAATAACATTTTCCCCGTCTAGAGTAACGATGAGTCGAAGAACACCATGCATTGATGGGTGGTGAGGACCCATATTGACTATCATGAGGTCTTTTCTTGTAGTTGGTACAGTCATATATTTTTTCCCCGATTCATTATTCCATGAAGTGCTGAAACCGAAATGAAGTTCATCAAATTATAATAATAATAAATATATCTATAATAAGATTTTAATATTTAAAGTATAATAGAAAAATCTAATAAATCCAATAATTCAAAACTAATCTTAAAATTCACTTAATGAGTTTTTGGCTCCCGAATATCCAATTGACTAATTAATTCTTTATAACGTACTCTATTTTTCTTTGACAAATAAACCAGCAGCCGTTGACGTTTTCCCAGAATTTTCCGTAGACCTCTCTGAGATAAATAGTCTTTTCTGTGCAATTCTAAATGGGAAGTAAGTCTACGTATTTTATTGGTGAAACTGAATACTTGAAATTCAACAGACCCCTTATTTTCTTCTTTTTCTTCTTGCGAAATAACTGAAATTAATAAATTTTTTACCATAAAAAGAATTTGTTCCCCCCCCCTTTTTTTTTACAGATATGGATTTTACTGATCAGTAATAATAATGCCAGTCATTCTAATTTCTTATACAATACACAAAAATCTGTATTTATTCATATACTTCTTTTTTTATCGAATTCAAATGTAATTAATCAATTTTCAATTTTATTTGGATGTGGATACAAAAGGGCGGTACATTTATAACCCACAAAAGAGAAGAATTTGAACTTAAGATAAGAAGATTATGACGACTCATTCATTACTAGATAGAATTGCTAAGCTAAGATAAAGTCATTGAATCAAAATCAGTATCATGTACCAGAATAGAATATAACACAAGGCGTGTGTGTATATTTGTTTGTCTTCATCTACTATACCTATACCGGCCAGATATGCCACTTGATCCATGTAAATGTACCATCAACTTATTATCAATCAAGGATACATATGTATCCTTAACATACTGAAACGACTACCATTATTGGTATCAAACCAATAGCGATTCATACAAGCTAAATCTTCTAATCGATAATTGGGCCAAAGAAATAATTTTAACTTAATAAATTTATTTATATCTACATCAGGATGCTTATCCTCAAAAAAAAATTCACCACAGTTCCTTGCACTATTCCCATTGCAAAATACTTGGTTTCTATCCCCAACATTGACATTTCTCGAATTTAAACAAATTTGAATTCTCAATTCTCTACGACGTCTAGGAGATAAAATATTTTCAGGAACAATAAAATCATTAAGACCATTCTTATCAACATTTCTTTTTTCTTGACATCTTCGATTAGTTTGGTGCTGACTCTTATGCACCCGTGAAATAGCTATGGTTTGGTACATGATCCATTGTCCATCCCATTTTGTGGATAGCCGAGTTGGTTCAATAATCAATAGTCCCCCTTTTTCCAAATTGAAAAAAGTCATAAACTCTGGCTTTCCAATCAGCATTGGAACCGGATTTATTTCGTCTCTTTGAATAAAGGCTGCAGCCATTTCATTTGGATCTCTTAATCTAAGGAGTAGCCAAAATATCTTTAAATTATTGATTGCTGTTTGGCTCAAAGAAAAAGTCGTTTTCAATTGAAATTTCAAAAGAAAATATCTTTTCAGGAAGAGTTTTAACATCAACCGGGAAATATATTTAGTTTCCTCGATGTATTCAAGAACGTCTGAGTCTGATCCCCACAAATCTTCTTCAACATAGTCTTCTAATGGATCATATCCAAGATATCCTGGGATTGGCTCTTGTTTTTCTTCTTGATTTAGATTCTGTAATTCAATTTGATTTAGCGAATCTAAATCAAGCTCTAATTCAACTTGATTTAGATTCGCTAATTCAAGCCATTTTTTTAGCTTTTGGGTGATTGTTAGATTGTTTTCTTTTATATTCGAATTAAAAAGAAGTAAATTGATTGGTATGATCCACGGCTCAGTCTTATATACATCATAAAATAACCAAAATTCTGGGAAAAACCAAGGTTCCCAATTTGATATAGGCCCATCTAGTCTTTTTTCATTCATTCCCTTCCAGTCAAAAGATGTTTTTGTTTGATTGGCTGCTGGGTTGATTTGGTTTTGGTTATGAATTGTGAGATTAAAAAGATTATTATTATTATCAATTTTATCAATTATTTGATAATAATAATAACGAGTCTTAGTATTTTTTTTTATGTTGGTACTGGCATTTGTCCATTCATCAATATCGCTCGTTTTTCTAAGCCCAAAATTAAAAGCTCTCCAATCAAAATATTTCCTATCCGGATTTTGATTCCTATCAATAATAGAATCTTTTCGTAGATAATTACTAAGATCTATATCTGCGGGTAAATAATTAAATTCAGGATTATCTCTATTATAGAGGATCCCTCGGGCTGCGTTTACTTGTAATGGAAACCCATAAATATATGAACCCTTCTTATCTTCATATTCATAATTAATATATTTATTTGATAAAAGATCATATTTGTAGTTTTTTATTAATTTCTTTTTTTGGCTCCATAATGAATTCACTGCATAATTGTTTTGTTTCTCGTAATGAATTAATTGGTCTTTTTTATATGAATCGAAATTTCTTGGGTTTGTTTTTTGAACCATAAAACTTTGATTGATTTCATTTCGCCATTTTTGTGGTAGTAATCTAGACCATATAGTCTGAGATAAGTCGTATTGATAGTGATCATTACCCATTAACCAGCTTTTCCATTCATTCATTCCAAAACTGTGAAGTTTCTTATGCCTTGATTCGCAATGAAATATTTCTTGTGCTCCAATAAAATATTTTATTCTATCTTTTATAAAAGGAATTGTTCCGTGATATTGAAATACGGATTTCAAGTGATACTTGTTGATAACTTGAGTTTGTGATAATTTGTAAAATACATATGCCTGTGACAAAGAAGCGAGGTCGCAAAAAATCTGTGAATTCTTATAAAAAATAGACTTTCTTTTTCTTATAGTCGAAAAAAAAGAAATTGGATTTTTAGTTTTTTCATCAATTCTTTTTTTATTTGTTTCATCATTGGAACTGTATTTATCAGTAATTTGTTTTTTTGATTTAAGTAAAATTTCTACATCGATTCCGGGAATATTCATAATGATACGTAAAAAGATATCAAAGATATCTATGTATATCCTTTCAATAAAAATGTTCATAAAATAGTGACATTTACGTATTGGTCGGGCACTTCTCCGTTTTAATATCTGCCAAATCTTT